AGTGAAATGCCTGAAATTTTAAGGATTATTTTGATAGAATAAATTATGTATAAGCAATTTACTTTCACTGTATAATTAAGAATTAAACTTAAACTATGAAATTCAAAAATTCATGTGCATCAAACACTTTTATACATTAAATGAAAAGATAAGCTAATAAAGCTATTAGGTTCATACCCTAAAGATAGAAGAATTTCTTCTTTTTAATGTTTTTAAATTCAACTAAATTGATTTTGTCAAATACTATAATAATTGGGGTTATTATAACTATTTGTTCAAACAATTGATTTTCAATATGAATAGGGTTAGAAATTTCATTATTGTCTTTTATCCCTATAATACAAACCAATAAAATTTTAAGATCTGAATCAATAATTAAATACTTTATCATCCAAAGAGTTGCTTCAACATTAATATTATTAAGAACTATTATTATACTAATTGGGGTTAGTATAATAAATGAAATAATATTAACAATTTCTATATTAATTAAAATTGGGTCTGCTCCATTCCATAACTGAGTAATTTTTATTATTGAAACTATAAATTACTATGAAATATGAATTATATTAACAATTATTAAAATACCACCTCTTACGATTTTATTTAATAATAATCATTCAAACCTAATAATTCCTATTGTATTAGGAATAATTATCAGTTCTGTTTCTTGCTTAAACCAAACTTCATTAAAAAAAACTATTGGATTTTCTTCAATTTATAATATTTCGTTAATATTATTAACAATTAATAAATTTAACATCATAATTGTTTTTATATTAATTTATGCATTTATATTAGGGTTACTATTGAGAATTATTAATAAAATGATAATTGGATTTATTAATCAAATAATTCTAAATGAAAAAACTATGTTTTTAAAAATAAACTTATGAATTAATATACTTTCAATAGGAGGATTCCCTCCATTAATGGGATTTTTCAATAAACTTATAATTTTACAAACTATAATTAATTTGAATCAAATTGTTGTAGCAACAATTGTTGTATTAACCTCAATACTAGTTATACTATTTTATATACGATTAACATTCACGTTAATATTTACAACATCAACTACAACAAAATGAATATTTAACATAAAATTATCCTATTTCAATTTAACAATAAACTTTATTTTATTTCCATCATTAATCTTCTTAACTAGAATAAATTAAGACTTTAAGTTAAATTAATAAACTTACAACCTTCAAAGTTGTTTATATCTAAGACAAATTGGTAAGTCTTAGATATAAACAATATTCATTATTAAATTTGCAATTTAAAGTTTTAATTAAACTATAAGACTAATTTTAAATAAATATATTAAGAGAACAAAGTTCTTAGATAAATTTACAGTTTACCACTTAAATCAGACATCTTAATAGGTTTACATTATCAAAATGAATAAATGATTATTTTCAACTAATCATAAAGATATTGGAACAATATATTTTATATTTGGAATTTGATCAGGCATAGTAGGAATAATACTCAGTATAATTATTCGAATCGAATTAGCTCAACCAGGATCTTTCATCAATAATGATCAAGAATATAATGTAATTGTTACATCACACGCATTTATTATAATCTTCTTTATAGTCATACCAATTATAATTGGTGGATTTGGTAACTGATTATTACCTTTAATAATTGGAGCCCCAGATATGGCTTTCCCACGTCTTAACAACATAAGATTTTGACTCCTGCCCCCATCATTAACTTTGTTAATATCTAGATCAATAATTGAAATAGGAGTAGGAACAGGGTGAACAGTTTATCCCCCTTTATCTACAAATATTGGCCACGCAGGTCCAAGAGTAGATTTGTCTATTTTTTCCCTACATTTAGCAGGAATCTCATCAATTTTAGGGGCAGTTAATTTTATTACTACAGTAATAAATATACGACCGACAGGTATATCAATAGAAAAAACTCCACTATTTGTTTGATCAGTACTAATTACAGCAATTCTGTTACTATTGTCTTTGCCAGTTCTTGCAGGAGCAATCACTATACTCTTAACAGATCGAAATATTAATACCACATTCTTTGACCCCTCAGGTGGAGGTGATCCAATTCTTTATCAACACTTATTTTGATTCTTTGGACACCCTGAAGTATATATTCTAATTCTCCCAGGATTCGGTTTAGTTTCGCATATCATTTCTCAAGAAAGAGGAAAAACTGAATCATTTGGATATATTGGCATAGTATATGCAATGTTGTCTATTGGAATTTTAGGATTCGTTGTATGAGCTCACCATATGTTTACAGTTGGAATAGATGTTGATACCCGAGCTTACTTTACTTCTGCTACAATGATTATTGCCGTACCAACAGGTATTAAAATTTTTAGTTGAATAGCAACTATGCATGGAGTATCTATTAAAAAATCAATCTCAATAGTTTGATCAGCTGGTTTCGTATTCCTATTCACAATAGGAGGCTTAACGGGAATTGTTCTGTCTAACTCTTCTATTGATATTATTCTTCATGATACATATTATGTAGTGGCACACTTTCACTATGTTCTTTCTATAGGGGCAGTATTTGCAATTATAGCAGGATTTATTCAATGATACCCATTATTTACAGGATTAACCTTAAATCCCAAATGACTAAAAATTCAATTTTCAGTTATATTCATTGGAGTCAATATAACATTTTTCCCCCAACACTTCTTAGGATTAAGAGGTATGCCTCGACGATATTCTGACTATCCAGATATATACACTACATGAAACCTTCTATCTTCCATCGGAAGAATAGTATCCTTAGTAAGAATTATACTTATAATTTTTGTAATCTGAGAAAGAATAATTTCTAAACGAATTTCAATCTTTAATTACAGAAGAAGATCCTCTATTGAATGACTTCAAAAAATACCACCAAGTGAACATTCATATTCAGAGTTACCTTTAATAATTAAATAATAAATTCAGTATGGCAGACTAGTGCAATGAACTTAAGATTCGTATATAAAATAATTTTTGCTGAAAATAGCAACATGAAATATATTTAGATTCCAAGATGCGGTATCTCCTATTATAGAACAACTAATTCTTTTCCATGACCATACAATAATAATTCTTAGAATAATTACTATTATAGTAATTTACATAATTATATCATTAACTATAAATAAATTGATTAATCGTAATTTACTAGAAGGACAATTAATTGAATTAATTTGAACTCTTTTACCAACTGTATTATTGGTAACTATTGCACTTCCATCACTAAAAACGCTTTATCTATTAGAAGAAATTAATAAGCCACTTATTACATTAAAGGCAATTGGACATCAATGATACTGAAGATATGAATATTCAGATTTCAAAAAAATTGAATTTGATTCATATATAAAACAAACAAATTCAATTGATAAAAATGAATTCCGATTACTAGAAGTTGATAATCGAATTATAATTCCATTTGATATCCAATCACGAATCCTTGTTACATCCCATGATGTTATTCATTCTTGAACAATTCCATCCTTAGGAATTAAAATTGATGGTTCGCCTGGGCGGATTAATCAGGGAAGAATTTTAACTATGCGACCTGGAATCTTCTATGGACAATGTTCAGAAATTTGCGGAGCAAATCACAGATTTATACCTATTACTCTTGAATCAATTAATATTAACACATTCAATAAATGAATTAAAAATTCTAATTCATTAAGTTACTTAAATGCAAGTGTTGGTCTCTTAAACCAAATTATAGTAATAAGCGTATACTCTTAATGAATTTCATTTAAGAAATTAGTTTATTCAAAACATTAATTTGTCAAATTAAAAACATTTAGTAATATTTCTTTATCCCCCAAATAGCTCCTATATGATGAACCTTTATTATAACTATTACACTAATACTAATATTAATTATAATCTCAATTAACTATTTTAATTTCGAAAAAAAAATTCAGCTAAAATTCAACAATCAAAAAAATAATTTGAATTGAAAATGATAATAAATTTATTTTCCGTATTTGACCCAGCAACAGGAAGCTTATCGCTTAACTGAATAAGTATAATATTAATACTTATTATTCCAACCCCCTATTGATATTCAAATAGAAAGCCATTAATAATTATTATATCAATTTCCTTTAATTTAATAAAAGAAGTAATTATACACATTAAAAAAAAAGAACCAACTATTATAATAGTTAGACTTTTTATATTTATTTTAATGAATAACATCATAGGACTTTTTCCTTATGTCTTTACATCGTCTGCTCATTTAGTTTATTCACTTACATTGGCTCTATCTTTATGAATTTCACTAATACTATACGGATGAATTAATAAAACTAATAGAATATTTACTCATTTAGTACCAGTAGGTACACCATCACCATTAATGCCTTTCATAGTTATAATTGAATCTATTAGTAATTTAATCCGCCCAGGCTCATTAGCAGTACGATTAAGAGCAAATATAATTGCAGGACACTTACTGATGTCTTTATTAGGAAATAATTTAATCAATAATTTTTCACTATTAATATTAATAATATGACTATTTATAGGATTAATTATATTTGAAATAGCTGTAGCATTTATTCAATCATATGTATTCATAACACTGTCTACACTTTACTCTAGAGAAATTTAATTATGAAAAATCATCCATTTCACCTCGTAGATAATAGACCCTGACCAATTACAGGTTCAATAGGATTAATATCAATAACATCAGGAACAATTATATGATTTTATTATCATGAATATTGATTAATAAATCTTGGGATTATAATTATCTTATTAACTATAATCCAATGATGACGAGACGTCATTCGAGAAGCCACATTTCAAGGAATACACACTAAAAAAGTAATATTAAGAATAAAACTAGGAATAATTTTATTTATTACATCTGAAGTATTATTCTTTACTTCATTTTTTTGAGCATACTTCCATAGAAGACTTTCCCCATCTGTTGAAATCGGAATAAAATGACCTCCATTAGGAATTAAAACATTTAACCCAATAAGTATTCCCATATTAAATACAATAATCTTATTATCATCGGGTATCTCAATTACATGAGCCCATAATGCAATTATTAATAAAAATTTTTCTAAATCCATCCAAAGAATATTTATTACTATTATTTTAGGAGTATATTTTTCAATCCTCCAAGGTGTTGAATATTATGAGGCACCATTTACTATAGCAGACTCAGTTTTTGGATCTACATTTTTCATAGCAACAGGATTTCACGGATTACATGTAATTATTGGAACCCTATTTATTTTAATCTCAACATTTCGAATCTTAAAACTACACTTATCTAATACCCATCATGTAGGATTTGAAGCATCCGCTTGATACTGACATTTTGTAGATGTAGTTTGACTATTTTTATATATCTCAATCTACTGATGAGGTAGAAATTAATTTAATCATATTCATTTAGTATAATCAAGTATATAAAGCTTCCAACTTTAAGGTTTTCAATTAAATGAATAATTAACTTATTAATAAATATATTCAGATTAATCTTGATACTACTATTAATTATAATAATATTAATTATAATAATTAGAAAAAAATCAATCACTGACAATGAAAAAGCAACACCATTTGAATGCGGATTTAATCCGATATCTTATAGACGATTGCCATTCTCTATTCACTTCTTTATAATTGCAGTTATTTTCCTAATCTTCGATATTGAAATTATTATAATTATACCTATTATTTTAACTGTCAAAACATCTCAAATAATTTTTTGATTTTATACATCTATTTCATTTACATTAATCTTAATTATTGGACTTTACCATGAATGAAAAAATGGTATAATTAATTGAGCATCATAAAATATAGGATTATAGTTAAAAATAACATTTGATTTGCATTCAAAAAGTATCTAAGGATTAATCTTAACACCGAAGTAAAAAATTACATTTAGTTTCGACCTAAAATTAAGGAATAACCAATCCTCATGTTTTAATTGAAGCCAAAGGAGGGGAGGCATCTCATTGTTAATGAGAATATTGATTTTATCCAATTAAAAGAAGTCAAGAAAAGAAATAGCTGCTAACTAATTTCTAAAGCGGTTAAATTCCGTTTACTTCTTTCATGTAGTTTATTTAAAACACTTTATTTTCATTAAAAAGAAATTCATAAAATTATGAAAATATTTTTAAATTAATATTTCCTTATCAACTTCACTGATATGCTCTAATTATAAGCTATAAAAACCTTTACAATAAAAAAAGTATTCATATTATTATTCTTATAAAGAAAATCATTAAAGAATTTAAAGAATAAAACTGTATTAAATTTGTTAACTTTAATAAATAATAAGAAATCCCCATACCCCCATAGTATTCTCCTCAAAATAGGTTAATTCTTAATTTTAATCTTATATTATAATATATAGAATAAAATCCGTAAGAATATCTGTATATAAACCACATTGACCCATTTAAAAGATAATAATTCAAAAATATGAAATTGCTCATATAATTCAACTCATACCCTATATAAATACCAATTAAGACTATCACTAAAGTTAAAATTTTTAAATAAAATGGAATACATAAAAAATATAAATCCATATTCACTATTCACATATATAAACACCCGAAAACAATTGAAAACCCTGACAAGAATATAATTCTATATTTTATATAACTAATTCTTTCTCTTAAATTTATTATTCTAATATAATTAAATTTTATTAAAAGTCTATAATATAGTAATCGAATTCTATATGAAGCTGTTAAACCCAACCCAACATAATAAAAAATAAAAACCAGGATATTAAATCCATTAAAAGAAGAGCACTCAACAATAAAGTCCTTAGAATAAAACCCAGATAAAAATGGAAACCCGCATAAAGACATGTTAGAAACATTAAAACAACATCTTGTAAAAGGCAATGATAAACAAAGAGAGCCCATTATACGAATATCCTGATAACCACCTATAAAATGAATAATAATTCCTGAACATAAAAATAATAAAGATTTAAATATAGCATGTCTTAAGAGATGAAAAAAAGATAAGTCTACTATCCCTATAAATAAACATCTTATTATTAAACCTAATTGTCTTAATGTAGATAAAGCAATGATTTTTTTTAAATCAAATTCATAATTTGCACACAAAGAAGATATAATTATAGTTATAATTCTCACAAATAAAAAAAATTCATTCATAAAATTTACATAATTATAAAATCGAATAAGAAGATAAACCCCGGCAGTTACCAACGTAGAAGAATGTACTAATGAAGATACAGGTGTAGGGGCTGCTATAGCAGCAGGTAGTCAGCTAGAGAATGGAATCTGAGCACTTTTGGTAAACGAAGAAATAATAACTAAATTAAATACAGTTTCTCTATAATAATTTTTATAAAAAATGAAGTTTCATCTCCCATATCTAAAAACTCAAGAAATTGAAATTAATAAACCAATATCACCTAACCGATTAATTAAACAAGTAAGTATACCGGCCAAATAACTTTTTAATGAACTGTAGTAAATTACTAAACAATATGAAACTAACCCTAAACCATCTCAACCCAATATGATTCTTAATAATCTAGGTCTTAAAATTATTAATAATATTCTAAACACAAACAACAACACTAAAAATAAAAATCGAATTGATCTATAGTTATATTCACCTATGTAAACTATTCTATACATTACCACTATGGAAGAAATAAATAAAACAACAAACATAAAAAACATTGAAATCCAATCTAAATAAATAATGAAACTTAAAGATAAAGACTTTTCTGAATATAATATTCATTCTAAAAAAATTCTGTATCTATTTATTAGAAAATTTATGCCTATAAGTAAAAATACTAATGAATTAAAAAACAAAATAAAACTCCATACATAATATAAATTTAAATTAGCCAAAACTCAAGATTGTAAATAAATATCTCAGTGACCACAACACTACATTTTAATTAAACTACTTAAGTTATATTAATCTTATTATAATCAATGGATATATAAATAAGGGAAAAATATGTATAAATAAACATAAATATTCTAATATATAAATATTAGAGTAACTATATATATTATTAAATAAACCGTGTTGACTATAACTATATAAATAATATCTAAAACAAGCACAAAAAAAAGAAATAAAAACAAAATATATAGAAGATAATATTCAAAATCTATTTAATCTAATTAAAATTATAAATTCTCTGATAAAATTTAATCTAGGAGGACATCTCATATTAAAAGAACAAAGAATAAACCAAAATATTGTGCATCTAGGTATAAAAGTCATTAATCCTTTGTTAATATAAAAACTTCGTCTTGAAGTACGTATATAAAACAAATTAGCCATATAAAATATCCCTGAAGAACAAAATCCATGAGCCAATATTAACATAAAAGAACCTATTAACCCAAATCTTCTTATTGTTATTAATCCTATAATCACTATTCCCATATGAGAAACAGAAGAATAGGCAATTAAGGATTTAATATCCCCCTGAATTAAACATATCATTCTAATTAAAATAGAACCTACTATAGACAAAGAATATCAAATGAAAGAATACTTAATGAATATATACTCATAAATATATATAACTCGAATTAACCCATAACCCCCAATTTTTAATATTAAACCAGCTAAAATTATAGATCCAGGTAGGGGGGCCTGTACATGTGCTTTTGCAAGTCAAAAATGCATTAAAAATATCGGTAATTTGACCATAAAAACAAAAACTAAAATTAAATGTTTAATGAAAAATTCATCATTATACTTCAAATAATCAAAAAATAAGGATCCTCTAACTGAGTAAAATTCTAAAATCAAAATTAATAAGGGTAAAGAAACTAGTAAAGTATAAAAAAATAAATATATACCTGCTATTAAACGCTCTGGCTGATAACCTCAACCTAAAATTAAAATTACTAAAGGAATTAAAACTAATTCAAATGAAATATATATGTATAAAAAATTCATTGAACAAAAAATTAATAGTAAGAAAATTACTAAACAAATATTGATTAATATATATATATATATAATTTTATCCCCCTTTATAGAAATTACTATTAAAGAACCAATAATAATACTTAAAATTATTAAATTATAAGAAAATATGTCTAATCCAAGAAAATAAGAAATCTTAGTAAAGAAACTATTATAATTTATTATAAGTATAATTAAATATAAAAATAAGTATATAAACTGACTTAATAACCAAGAATTTAAAATTAAGCTGATAGGGATCATTATAACAAAATAAACTAAAACTATTATCATAAACTTAAAGAATTCAAATAATCATTTCCATAACAACGAATTATACTTACTATTACACTTAAACCTAATACACCTTCACAAACAAAAAATACTATAAGAATAACTATAATATATAATCTAGAAAAAAATAAACAAAAATAATATATCAATATTAATAATAAAGAAACTACTACAAATTCTAAACTCAACAAACATAAGAAAATATGTTTACGAATTAATATTAAAGAAAATAAGGATATAATATATATATATATAAACATATAAAAAATAAGTTTTAATAATTTAAATAAAAATTTTAGTCTTGTAAACTAAATTTAGGCTAATCCTTTAAAACTTCAACAAAATGGATATACCCATATCATTAATACCCAAAATTAATATTTTAATTTAAAATACTTGTTGAAATAAAAATATATATAATAAAACTTATAGTAATTTTTGCCTCATCAATCTTTATGCTTTCTACACCTATATCTATAGGAATTTTACTAATATTACAAACATTTCTATCAACAATTATATTTTCAAGAATATTAAATTCATCATGAATCACAATAATCATATTTATAATATTAATTGGAGGACTATTAATTCTATTTATATATATAAGAAGAATCGCTTCAAATGAAAAATTTAAACCAAATATCAAAATATTAATAATAATGTTAATTATTATATATCCATTAGAAGAATTAATATTTGATATCCAATTAAATGATAATCAAAACAATAATTTAATTAACGAAATATTATCACTGTCAAAGATTTACAATAAAAAAACATGAATCATCACCATATTAATATTCTATTATTTATTATTAACAATAATTGCAATCACAAAAATTATTAAAATTTATAAAGGACCTTTACGATCGAAATAACATATGAATAAACCCTTACGAAAAAGAGATAAATTAATTTCCATCATTAATAATGCCCTAATTGACTTGCCAGCACCTATTAATCTTTCTATATGATGAAACTTTGGTTCAATTTTGGGAATATGTCTAATAATTCAAATTATTACAGGAATTTTACTATCTATACACTATACTTCAAATATTGAAATAGCATTCAATAGAGTTAATCACATTACTCGAGATGTAAATTACGGATGATTAATTCGTAATGTACATTCAAATGGAGCTTCATTATTCTTTATTTGTTTGTATATACATATTGGACGAGGAATATACTATGGATCTTTCTATTTACATAAAACTTGAAATATCGGAATTGTTATCTTATTATCTACAATAGCAACGGCTTTCTTAGGATATGTATTACCGTGAGGACAAATATCATTTTGAGGGGCTACAGTAATTACCAATTTACTTTCAGCATTTCCTTATGTTGGTCCAATATTAGTAAACTGAATTTGAGGGGGATTCAGAGTTGATAATGCCACTTTATCACGATTCTTTAGTTTACATTTTGTAATACCATTTATAATTTTATTTTTAGTTGTAATTCACTTATTCTTTTTACATATAACAGGATCAAGAAACCCATTAGGATTAAATTCTAATTTGGATAAAATTCCGTTTCACCCATTCTTTTCAATTAAAGATATTATAGGATTTTCTATTACTATTACACTATTAATAATTTTAACAATATCTAACCCTTATATATTATCTGATCCTGATAATTTTACACCTGCAAATCCCATAGTTACACCAGTTCATATCCAACCTGAATGATATTTCCTATTTGCATATGCTATTTTACGATCTATTCCTAACAAATTAGGGGGAGTAATAGCACTTTTCTTTTCAATCTTAATTTTAGCAATCTTACCATTTTCTGTCAAATCCAAATTTAAAGGAATCCAATTTTATCCTATTAGTCAAATAATATTTTGAATATTTGTAACAACAGTTATTCTATTAACATGAATTGGAGCTCGACCAGTTGAATTACCATACACAGATACAGGCCTTATATTAACTATTTTATATTTTAGATACTTCATAATTGACCCAATAATAATTAAAACATGAGAAAAGCTCATTAAATAAGCTTCTTAGCTTATACTTAAAGCATGTATTTTGAAAATACAAGAAAGAGCAATTTAGTAGCTTAACCAAAAAAAATGATAAAGTCTAAGACTTTTTATTAGTAAAAAAAAAAATATATAATTTAATCTCAGAGGCAAGTAGCACTTTCAAGCTAAATACATAAGTTTATCATAACGATAGCGAGGTAAGGTAGAACGAACTCAAATAAATAAAAAACACATTAATACCAGCTTAATATAAAATATTAAACTATTAAAATTTGAACCTAAAAAAATAATGCAAGTCAATAAACATAAAAAAATAATACTTGAATATTCAGAAATAAATAACAACGCAAACCCCCCTCCTCCATATTCAACATTAAAACCAGAAACTAATTCTCTTTCACCCTCAGAAAAATCAAAAGGAGTTCGGTTACTTTCTGCTATACAACAAGATAATCAACCTAAAAATAAAGGTAATGAAATAGCAATAAATCAAACTCTTGATTGCAAATTATAAAATCCCATAAATCTGTAGCTATCAATTAATAAAAAAAAACAAAGCAAAATTAAAGACAAGCTTACTTCATATGAAATAGCCTGTGAAACACTTCGAATACAACCTAATATTGAATATAAGCTATTTGATGATCAACCACAAATTATTAAACTATAAATACTCAAACTTGAACAACATAAAAAAAATAATAATCCTAAATTAAATTCTAAACAATTAATGTAATAAGGAAATAAAACCCATATAAATAAAGACTGAACTAATCCTAACACAGGACAAAATATATAAATCAAAAAATTTGAGTTTATAGGGAAAAACTGTTCCTTCATGAAAAGCTTTATACCATCACTAAAAGGCTGTAAAAGACCTATAAAACCAACTTTATTAGGACCTCGACGAACCTGAACATAACCTAATACCTTACGCTCTAATAAGGTGAAAAACCCCACAGAAACTAACACAAAAATTAAAAGAAACCCAAAACTAAGTAAATATATTACTGAATGAAGTTTCATCACCACTTAATTAAATTCTAAATTTAATACACTATTCTGCCAATCCAGCATTATATTTATATATTTATATACATAAATGTATAACTAATTGGTCCTTTCGTACTAAATCAATTTAAAATTTCCAAGATAGAAACCAACCTGGCTCACACCGGTTTGAACTCAAATCATGTAAGAATTTAAAAGTCGAACAGACTTAATTTAAAGAATCCTGCTTCTTTAATTTATCTTAATTCAACATCGAGGTCGCAAAATTTAATATAGATATGAACTCCCCATTAAAATAACGCTGTTATCCCTAAGGTAACTAAATCTTTTAATCTTAAAATAATAGATCAAAAATTACACTCATATATGAATAAAAAAATTAAAGTTAAAATTTAATTGCCACCCCAGCCAAATTTAATCCTAATAAATTAAACCTTTTAACTAAAATTTAATTTAAAAATAAATAAATAAAGTTCTTTAGGGTCTTCTCGTCCCGAGAAAACATTTAAGCATTTTAACTTAAAATTTAAGTTTTAATTATAAATTAAATAAAAATTAAATCTCATTCATTCTTTCATTCCAGCTTCTAATTAAGAAGCTAATTATTATGCTACCTTTGTACAGTCAATATACTGCAGCCATTTAAAATATTCATAGGGCAGAATATACTTTTTATTCAATTCAAAAAAAAATGTTTTTGATAAACAGTTGGAAATATTATTTGTCGAGTTCATTTTAACTTATTTATAATTTATACTAATTAATTCATTATTAATTTTAAATAATTATTAATTAAAAAAGTTAAGTAAAAAAATAAATTAAACAAAATAATATTTAAATATTTAAATTTATTAAAAACTTAATTCGAAATTTAAAAGAAAGTAAAAATATTAACTATAAAAATTATAATAAAATATTAAGATTATCCCTAATAAAATTATATCTAAATATAAATTAGTACATTAAATAAAATCAGATACTTAATTAAATTAAATCCTTAACAACCAGATAAATAAAGATTGACAAACATATAATTACAATCTAAATATTATAAAATGTTTTAACACAAATAATTAAATATTTAAATAGGTCCCTCTATTTCGGGAAAATAAAATAATTTAATTAATTAAATTACCCTGATACAAAAGGTAATATAAAATATACTCATAAAATATTTAATTAATTCCCTTTTCAGTTTTAAACATTTTTATTAAATTTTTAGTTATACTGTAAGAAATTAATTAAAAATAACTAACATAAAAATTAAATTTTAATCAGATAAAATTTATTGAATTTTCCTATTAATGTAAATAAAAAGCTTTTATTATAAGCTATAATCTGTATTAAATCTATTCATTCTAACTTCACCTTCCGGTAAAGTTACTTTGTTACGACTTATCCTAACTTAAACTAGGAGTGACGGGCGATATGTACATAAAATAGTACAAAATTCAAAATAATTAATTAATTAATTTTACTATTAAATCCTAATTCAAGTAAATATAATAAATTTACTATTCAAATAATTTATATTAAAAGTAATCCATAGAAACTTCAATAAAACTGCACCTTGACCTAATTTTCATCTAAATAGTAAAAAAAAATTTCTTATCAAAACATTCATAAATATAGCGATATACAAATATAATTAAAGTGTAAACTATCGTGGTTCATCAATTAATCTACAGATTCCTCTAAATAGATATTTTACCGCCAAATTCTTTGAGCTTTAAAGATCATAACTAATACCATTCAGGTTAAATAAACATTTAATTATAATAGGGTATCTAATCCTAGTTTAATTATTAAATTATTTAAAATAAACTTAGAAATTAATATTTAATGTAAATTTCACCTAAACAATAAATAACTATTTCCATATACAAAATCTATTGAATTAATTACCTAAAAAATTAATTTCAATAAATTGTTTAACCGCGAATGCTGGCACAAATATTAATCTATTGTAAATCAATAACTAAATCTATACTTATATATAATTATAATATTAATAATTGGAAACTTAATATTAAAAATATATTAACCATATAATTTATTGATATAATTAATAATATAGCTAGAATAAAACTATGTTAATAATAGTGTTATATACGGCCTAATCTTTCTTTCCTCCCTAGATTTGGTCTAAATAGTTTTTCAATGCTATAAATTATTTTTGGGGAAATAATTTATAAAATAGAAGAGAATTATCATTGGGGTAATAAAATATCTATTAATTTAATTAATTTAAACTATTGGGGTAATTTAAATTAAAAAATTCATTGAAATATATAAATAGCAAAAATATATACACTATAAAGATCAGAATAATCTATTAATTTTATTATATATACGGCCTAATCTTTCTTTCCTCCCTAGATTTGGTCTAAATAGTTTTTCAATGCTATAAATTATTTTTGGGGAAATAATTTATAAAATAGAAGAGAATTATCATTGGGGTAATAAAATATCTATTAATTTAATTAATTTAAACTATTGTGGTGAGATTAGTTTATGKAATGAKTGTTAATGTTTCGACATGTATATTTTTATGTTTATGGGTAAATAACAAATTTATACTAGGTATTTAGGGATAAATAAATATAATTAAAATCTATTTATTTGCATTCTTATTAAMAAATACAATTTATTAAATATTTTATTTTATTTAACTTTTGTAAATTCACATACGTACACAATATCACAATAACAAGCAGCAGGTGCCCATAACAAGGGTAGACTTCAAGGCCACCACTTGACTGACTATTCTATTAAGAAAACTCATACTAGAAACATACTAGGAAAAAACTTAATTAATATTATATAATACACAGAATAAATTGTCAAAATACATTTAAAAGCTAAATGAAACAAGAACAGTTGCGTGGATTCACGCGAGCTTAGCCTCGTGAGTGCGAGACGGAACTAAATCATCAATTTTGTAAACAATGTTACTCTGCCGGAACACTACCCATTTCATTAAACCTGCTGTTTAATTTTCTACAATACGGTAATAAATTATAATTTTTTTAGTGATAAATGCAGGGTGGACAAGAATTTCGTTGTA